TGAATAACAGATCCAGATCCTAAAAACAATAATGCTTTTGAATAAGCATGAGTAATCAAATGAAATAAAGCAGCTCGATAAGACCCCATACCTAGAGCTAACATCATATAACCCAATTGAGACATTGTAGAATAAGCTAAACTTCTTTTAATGTCTTTTTGAGCAAGAGCTAAAGTAGCCCCTAATAGTACCGTTACTATACCTATAAAAGCTATTAGCTTCATTATGTAAGGTATAACTATGAAAAGAGGAAGAAGCCGAGCGACAAGAAAAATCCCCGCGGCTACCATAGTAGCAGCATGGATAAGAGCCGAAATAGGAGTAGGCCCTTCCATTGCATCAGGTAACCATACATGAAGCGGAAATTGGGCAGATTTAGCAACTGCACCGGCAAATAATAAGAAAGTACACAAAATACCAAATAACAAATTGACTTCATTATTTTTAATCAATTTCTTGAATATTTCAAACAAATCCCCAAATTCAAAACTACCTGTTATCCAATAAAGACCTAAAATTCCTAATAATAATCCAAAATCCCCTACACGATTAGTTACAAACGCTTTTTGACAAGCATTTGCGGCAATTGGTCGTGTGAACCAAAAACCTATTAATAGATACGAACACATTCCAACTAATTCCCAAAAAATATAAATTTGTATTAAATTCGAACTAGTAACTAATCCCAACATGGAAATATTAAAAAAACTCATATAAGCAAAAAATCTCAAATATCCTTGATCATGAGACATATAACTGTCACTATAAATAAGAACAATAATTGCAACAGTCGTGATCAACATTGACATAATAGAAGTCAGTGAATCAATCAAATATCCAAATTCTAAAGAAAAATCATTATTAATCGTCCAAGACCCTAAATATTGATAAATAAAACTGCTATTTATTTGTTGAATAGACAGCTTCATTGAAAAAAGCATAACTATACTCAAAAACACAATACTAGAAAAAGCCCACATACGACGAAATTTTTTTGTTGCTGTAGGAAAAAAAAGGATTCCAGCTCCTATTAAAAAAGGAACTGGAAGTGGAATCAAAGGTATGATCCATGCATATTCGTATATATGTTCCATAAAAAATAAAACTTTGAATTTTTCATTAATTTTTTCGAATTCACTGGTTCTTACCTCTTTTAAAAGAAGTCAATAAAAAAGAAAGATATAGAATAAATTCAAATTATTAGAATGAAAGTTTTCATAATATTCAAATCAAGAAATTCTAATTGGTCAAATGCTCAAGTTACAATTGTATTCTATTCAACTCAAACATTTTTATATATTTGTCACTTTACTTTCTACTTTACAGAAAAACTAATTTACATAACATAAATTAAAAAAAGGAAAAAAAAAGGGGACTCCAATGTATAAAATCCTTTATCATTACTTCCATTTTAAAAGAAATTAGATAAAAATTAAAATTTTTCTATTATCTATTAAAAAAGCCAACTTTACTTTTAACATTTAATTAAAACAAAAATCTTTCGTTATGGTTTTTTCTATGACATGTAAATTAAATGTAACATAAAAAAAAAATGAAATAAAGATATAAATTGAAAATTTAATTCTTTCTTTCATTTTTTTAGTAAAATTTAGTAAAAAACAAATTGGATTTTGATGATACAAAAGTTTCTATTCATTTTTTTAATTATAATAATCATAATATAGGGTATTACCTATAAACTAACTAAATATTACTAGATGTCTTTCACATCCAACTCTAAAAATAACCTATTCATTTTTGAATGGCAGTTCCAAAAAAACGTACTTCTATTTCAAAAAAACGTATTCGTAAAAATATTTGGAAAAGAAAGGGATATTGGGTAGCGTTAAAAGCATTCTCATTAGCAGTATCTCTTTCTAATGGTAATTCAAAAAATTTTTTTGATAAGTAATCAAAGGTTAGAATAATCTGAATCCGCCGAATTCCACAAAAATGTTATAGATAATAATAAAAAATGTCATGGGGTTTTATATAAAATGAAAATCAAATAAATGATTTTCATATAGAATTAAAAATTTTTATTTGAATTAATCAATAGAAAATGGAACTGACTTCTATCTTATAATATGTCAAATGCGAATTCTTCTGTCTGCTCTAAAAAGCTACTTAAAAAAAAAAGATGATTTCATTATCTTTTTTGTATATTTTATCATTTCCGGGATGGGGATTTTTCTTTTCCCCACGAACCTATGTTGCTAGATCTAAAAAGAGGTTTTTATATCTATTGAAAAGCAAATATACAAAAATATTTAAAAATATTTAGTAATTAGTCAAATAAAAAGGGACTAGGCCGTTGAAAGTTGAACCTCGGTTTTTTCATTGAAATTAAAAACTTGACTCTTTTTGTTTACGTAATAATTAAATATCTGTATCACTAGATAGCCCGCGCCGATTTTTCAGTTTTCAATTGAAGCAAAAAATACCTTCTTTTTCGTTTCAATTTAGATTATAAAATTGAGTTTGAGTTAGATAGTATGTACGATGAAGTAACCTTGAATAATCAAAAATAGATCCTATTTGGATTGTAAAATCAATCCAAATAGAGATCTATATTGATAACTTTATCAGTTTATCTTTATTTAAAAAATTAAATAATAAAAACAAATAAAAATATTATATCTTTATATTATTTATATCTTTTGAATCAATTTACATATATATAGATTATAATCTAATAATTCCTGATATATTAATCTTTCCTTTCTTTATATTTAGAAAAAAATAAAATTAAAACACCTTGCAATTTCTATTGAAACGTCTTTGTTATCTAAGATTTCTTTGAATCGATTTTGACTTAATTTATTTTTTTTTTTTAACTTAACACAACTTTTTTACTGACACAAGAAAAATCTTAAAAATGACTAAAATTTCAGAATGAAACTATACATTCATTAAATAAAGCCCTTTTATTTCAATGTTGTATAAAATTGCAACACAAAAAAAGTCTTCTTTTTTCATTAATTTCATTAAGAAGATAAATACATTTTATTATCTCAAATTTTTGAAATCAGATCGGATAAATAAAAAACAAATCATTACCAAAAGAAGATGACAAAAAAATCTTTTGAGTCGAATCCCTGGATTGAAATGAAAGCAAAATTTTCTAGTTACAAAAGTTCCAGTAAGTTTGTTATATAATACCAACAACCGAAAATCAAACCAAAATAAGTCTTCATATTGAAGCTCAAATTGGAATTTGAACGACTTTTCATTTTAATGTAATGTGTTTTAAAAATATTACATCGACTTCCTCAATCTCGACGATTGAATTAAAATAAGCTATTATTATTTAACAAGCCGCTATGGTGAAATTGGTAGACACGCTGCTCTTAGGAAGCAGTGCTAGAGCATCTCGGTTCGAGTCCGAGTGGCGGCATGGCACTTTCTCAATTCTAATTGATCAATTCTCAAAAAAATTTCATAGTCCTATAATATAATGAATATGGAACTGAATTGAATTCTGGATTTTCGTAATTTTGAATTAAGGGACTTTTTTTATGATATTTTCCATTTTAGAGCATATTTTAACTCATATTTCTTTTTCAATCGTTTCAATTGTAATTACAATTCATTTGATCACTTTATTAATCAATGAAATAGAAACCCTATCTGATTCATTAGAAAAAGGCATGATAGTGACTTTTTTATGTATAACAGGATTATTATTCACTCGTTGGATTTCTTCGGGACATTTTCCATTAAGTGATTTATATGAATCATTAATCTTCCTTTCGTGGAGTTTCTACATTATTCATATGCTTTCTTATTTTAAAAACCAGAAAACTCATTTAAGTGCAATAACTGCACCAAGCGCTATTTTTACTCAAGGCTTTGCTACTTCGGGCCTTTTAACTGAAATGCATCAATCCAAAATATTAGTACCGGCTCTCCAGTCCCAATGGTTAATGATGCATGTAAGTATGATGGTATTGGGTTATGCAGCTCTTTTATGCGGATCCTTATTATCGGTAGCACTTTTAGTCATTACATTTCAAAAAAATATAAGTAGTTTGGGTAAAATAAAACATTTATTAAATGAGTCTTTTTTTTTCAGTGAGATCGAATATATCACTCAAAAATCCACTATTTTACAAAGTACTTCTCATTTTTCTTTTAGGAATTATTACAGGTCCCAGTTGATTCAACAACTAGATTATTGGAGTTACCGTGTTATTAGTTTAGGGTTTCTCTTTTTAACGATAGGTATACTTTCAGGAGCAGTATGGGCGAATGAGGCATGGGGATCATATTGGAATTGGGACCCAAAAGAAACGTGGGCTTTTATTACTTGGACCATATTCGCAATTTATTTACATATTAGAACAAATATTAATTTGCAAGGGGCAAATTCTGCGATTGTGGCTTCTATAGGTTTTCTTATAATTTGGATATGCTATTTTGGGGTTAATCTATTAGGAATAGGACTACATAGTTATGGTTCTTTTATATTAACAACCATCTAATTTACTGACAAATCGAAAAAGAGAACAGACATATTACATCTAGAAATATGTAAACTTCGTTGAGAACCATTTAAATCAAGTAGTGTAGTGATTCAAATGGTTCTCACAAATGTCAAATGATCTGATTATACTTCTTTTTTTTCATTTTTTACATAAAGTAAAAATTCTTTTTTCATGTGAAAACTATCGCTAAAAATAATTAGATATAATAGCTTCTACCTTTTCAACTGATAGTGACAAAGCGAAATCGGGGTAAAGGCCAATACCGATTACTGGTAGAAAAATAGAGATTACAATAAATAACTCCCGTGGTCCAGAATCAAAAAAATAAGAGTTTGGAATATTAAATAACTTGTATCCATAGAACATTTGACGTGACATAGATAATGAATAAATAGGAGTTAATATCATTCCAATTGCCATTCCAAAAGTAATGAGTATTTTTGCCATTAAAAGGTATTTTTGGCTAGTAATTATTCCAAAAAATACAATTAATTCTGCAACAAAACCACTCATGCCCGGTAAGGCAAGGGAAGCCATTGAAAAGCTACTGAAGAGTGTAAAGACTTTTGGCATTGAAATAGCTATTCCACCCATTTCGTCCAGATAAACAAGACGTATTCTATCATAACTCGTTCCTGCTAAGAAAAAAAGCGCAGCCCCAATAAATCCATGAGAAATTATCTGTAAAACGGCTCCATTGAGTCCTGTATCGGTTATAGAACTAATTCCTATAATTATGAAACCCATGTGAGATACAGAGGAATAGGCTATTCTTTTTTTTAAATTCCGCTGTCCGAGAGATGTTAAAGCTGCATAGATTATTTGAATTGTGCCTACTATCAGCAACCAAGGAGAAAATATAGAATGAGCGTGGGGTAATAATTCCATATTTATACGCACCAATCCATATGCTCCCATTTTTAATAAGATTCCGGCTAGAAGCATACATGTACTGTAATGTGCTTCTCCATGGGTATCCGGTAACCATGTATGGAGGGGTATAATCGGCGATTTAACAGCAAAAGCAATAAGAAATCCAATATAGAATATTATTTCTAATGCGACAGGATATGATTGATTAGCTAATTTTTCAAAATTGAGTGTTGGTTCATTGGAACCATATAACCCAATACCTAGAACTCCCATTAATAGAAAAATGGAACCCCCTGCAGTGTACAAAATAAACTTTGTAGCTGAATATAGACGTTTCTTTCCTCCCCACATAGATAAAAGTAGATAAACAGGAATTAATTCTAATTCCCACATTATAAAAAAAAGGAAAAGGTCTTGACAAGAAAATAATCCGATTTGACCACTGTACATTGCTAACATTAGGAAATAAAATAATCGCGAATCTCGAGTAACTGGCCGAGCCGCTAAAGTAGCTAAAGTAGTGATGAATCCCGTCAGTAAAATGGGACCTATACAAAGCCCATCGATTCCTAATCTCCAGTGGAAATCAAAAAAGTCGATCCATTTATAATCTTCTGCTAGTTGAATTAATGGATCATCCAATTGAAAATGATAACAGAATGCATAGGTTGTTAGAAGGAGTTCTAACAAGCATATACATATAGTATACCACTTCATTACTTTATTCCCTCTATGAGGAATAAAGAAAATGAAAGAACCTGCAAATATAGGCAAAACTACAATTATTGTTAACCAAGGAAAATAATTCGTGGTAAAGACAAGATACACTTGGACCAAAAACCCGTACCCGAAAAGAAATATAGAATTTTTTTCTTTTCGAGCGCGGGTTTTTATCGGTAAAAAAAAGAAAATGGATTAGGAATTGAAGTGGAGTTTTCTGGAATGTATCAATAAGCTAGACCCATGCTTCGAGTTGTTTCATGCCATAAATAAACTCGAACACTCAAAAAATCTGTTGGACAGGCAGATTCACATCTCTTACAACCAACACAGTCCTCTGTTCTTGGAGCAGAAGCTATTTGTTTAGCTTTACATCCGTCCCAGGGTATCATTTCTAATACATCTGTGGGACAAGCTCGAACACATTGAGTACACCCTATACATGTGTCATAAATCTTTACTGAATGTGACATTGGATCTATAAAAATTTTTCACTTTTTTAAATTTCGATCTAGTATAAACTTGTAAATGAATCACATATTCAAACTCAAACACTAGACGAATCAATGATATACCAGAATTGTTTTAATCAACCTATTCTGGATCGGTTTATAGAACACAAAAAACATCCAAAATACTTTTAGTTATTACATTTTTACAAGCATAATCACATGTTACGAACGACTACTTATTTAACAAATTTGATTGATTGATACGAGTTGATTTTCTGTTACGATAAATTGATGAAACAATCGCTGGTCCAATAGCTGCTTCAGCGGCTGCAATAGCTATAACAAAAATCGAGAAAATATTTCCTTTTAATTGACGACTATCAAAAAAATCAGAAAAAGTTACAAAGTTGAGATTAACTGCATTTAATATAAGTTCAAGACACATAAGAGCTCTAACTAAATTTCTACTCGTGATTAATCCATAGATACCAATAGAAAATAAATAGGCACTCAAAACAAGTACATGTTCGAGCATCATTAAATTGACCAACTCCTTATCAAGCTTTATTTATTTTATTTCAATCTGAACAACAATTAAACTTATTTTATTGACAAAAATATAACAAATTTGAATATAAAAAATACCGAAGATTTCGTTGGGATTGCTGGTTTTATTTAAAAATTCATGATTGACGAGCCACAGCAATTGCACCTATCAAAGCAACTAAAAGAATTATCGAAATGAGTTCAAATGGAAGAAAAAAATCTGTTGATAAATGAATTCCAATTTGTTGACTATTATTTATTAAATCTTGTTCTAGAATCTGGTTTGATTTTGTAGTCCAAATAATTCCGTACCATGATGTATTGAGAATAGTAGTAATTAATGAAACAAAAATACTTGTACAAACTAAGGAAGTAACCCCATCGCCAACAGTCCAAAGATTCAAGTCTTTGTCATATTCTGAACCATTCATGAACATTACGGCAAATATGATTAACACGTTTATAGCTCCTACGTAAATAAGGAGCTGTGCAGAAGCTACAAACTGCGAGTTTGCGAGAATATAAAATAAAGATATACAAACAAGAACCAATCCCAAAGAAAAGGCAGAAAAAATTGGATTGGTAAAGAATACCACTCCGAGACCTCCTAATATAAGAACTAATCCCAGAAATACTAAAAGAAAATCATGTATTAGTCCAGGTAAATCCATTCTATGTAAAATAAAAGATAAAAAGTTTCATGATCTTTTTGACTTGACCAGGAAAATGAAATGAAGTTACTCTTGTTATGATACGTTCCTAATTGAATAAAATCCTAATGAGTTTGAATTGATGTAGACAGAATTATCGGACCAATCATATAAACCTAATAAAAATAAAATCTTTTCAATCTTTACGGTAGACAAATCTTCAATACAAATTCATCTGAAATTCTCATCAACCAACCAAATAAACAGTTGGGATTTTTAGTTCTTAGAGCAAAAATAAAATTTTTTAATTCAGATAAAAATAAAAATTTTATCAATTGGAAATTGTTCTTGAATCAAGCGATTTCTCTTTTATTTTCTATTTTAGGTGAATTCAAAATTGTTCGAATTGTATAATCATCATTTATTGATATTGGTAAACGTCCCAAAGCAATTTGATTATAGTTTAATTCGTGACGATCATACGTCGAAAGCTCATATTCTTCAGTCATTGATAAACAATTTGTGGGACAATACTCAACGCAATTACCACAAAATATACAGATTCCGAAATCAATACTGTAATTAAGCAATCGTTTTTTCCTAATCTCAGTTTCCAATTTCCAATCAACAACAGGTAGATCTATAGGACATACACGAACACATACTTCACAAGCAATGCATTTATCAAATTCAAAGTGTATTCGCCCACGAAAACGCTCTGATGTTATCAATTTTTCATAAGGATATTGAATAGTTACAGGTAAACGATTCGCGTGAGAAAGGGTAATTAGAAACCCTTGACCAATATACCGTGCCGCTCGTACTGTTTGTTGACCATAATTCATGAATCCAGTTACCATAGGGAGCATATCGTAAATATCGATAAAAAATTTTATGTTTGTTTCTTTCTCTTGTTTGAGTAAGGTGAATCGCGTAAATAGAAAATAGTAGAATTATGTATAATTCTTTAAAGTGAAAAGAGTTGGAAAGAAGTTGTTAATAATAAATTACCTAAAGAAATAGGTAAAAGAAATTTCCATCCAAGATTTAAAAGTTGGTCCATTCTTAGCCTAGGTAAAGTCCATCTTGTTGTGATAGAAATGAACAAGAAAAAATAAGTTTTAGCTAATGTAATGAAAATACCAATTGTCGTTTCAAAGACTCCATCTGTTTCATTTATTTTCAAAAGTTCAGGGTCAAATATGTATGGAATAGAGAAATTCCAACCGCCCAAGTAAAGAACTGTTACAAATAATGAAGAAACTAGTAGATTTAGATAGGAAGCAACGTAAAATAAACCAAATTTAATACCTGAATATTCGGTTTGATAACCTGCTACTAATTCTTCTTCGGCTTCTGGTAAATCAAACGGCAATCTTTCGCATTCTGCGAGAGAAGAAATTATAAAAACGATAAACCCTATAGGTTGTCGCCACAAATTCCATCCCCAAAATCCGTATTTTGATTGTGCCTCAACTATATCAATTGTACTTGAACTGTTAGATAATCATAGTCGGTGATAAGATCACTGTTATCATCGCTATTCCAGAACCGTACGTGAGATTTTTACCTCATACGGCTCCTCGCGGGTCATAAATAAATATAAGGATCGCCCAATTCAATATTCTTTCATCTTACTCCGTTTGTAGGATAAAATTGTAGGATAAAAGTACAAAGAAATTGAAAACTCCTGAATTATACCAATGAAATTCTGTCTGCTATACTTTAAAAAAGCACTTCTGAATTTATCTTTTCCTTTACTTTGTAATTGAATCCCAGTTGGGATTCTATTGGATTTTTTTCTTCAATTGAGTAAGAACTTCATCCTTAAAGAAGATACTGCTTTTAGCAATGTAAAGAGATATTTCATCTTATCATTTTTGATTACGAAACAAATACAGAGATTAATTCATGAATTATGATAAGAATTGAATCTCAATTAGTATGGATATAGAAAAGCAACACTAAAAAAAAATCTCTTTTTTTGTTGCAATTCTTTTATTTTATTCTTACTCAGAAAAAAAAGTCTTTCACAAAAGTAAAGGATTACTTCGTTCCTGATAGTCATTCATTTAATCGGTGGATAGGAGCATACTCTGGATCGGAATTATGGGGAGTACGACTTGATCATTTCTACCAAATTAAAGCCCCAATTAGTATTTCTTTTAGATAATCAAAATGGATTTTCGGATAACTTACATAATCTCTATTACTAATCCTTTGTGTATCTTGGTGTTCCTAATCATCCACTCCTTTTTTTGGAATCTCCGTATCATGTATGGTAACATATACAAAGGATAGTAAAAACTCCATAGAGTTTTTCTTTTCAACCCGCTTCAAGAGATGATGACTAATCAATTCGTCTTGGGGGAACCCCTTTGAGGTTTACTTTCACTTAACTCTTGTACATAGAACATGAGACTCAACCTTTTTACAGCAAATTGAAAAGCTGTTTTTTTTCACTCATCTAACTATCTAGTTTAGTTCATCAACCCGAATAGTGAATAACATTACTCTGAAGTGAAGGGTGAATCAAAAAAAAAGATATCTATTCAATGTATTAAGGTTCATTCTTAAAAACCGAGAAATGAAATAAAAGAAATGTTGATGTCCTAACGAATCACACGTAGAGATATTGATAACACACATAGAGTTAATGGTATTTCATAACTAATCGATTGGGCAGCAGCCCGTAGACCACCTAAAAAAGAATATTTATTATTTGATCCATATCCTGACATAAGAAGTCCAATCGGAGCAATACTTGAAATGGCGATCCATAAAAAAACACCAATACTTAGATCGGCTAGAACAAGACGGTAACTAAAAGGAATTACTGAATAACTTAATAGAATTGATATGACTGCTATTGAAGGGCCGACACTGAATAAGCTCGTATCTCCTCTAGATGGAAGAAGGTTCTCTTTGAAAAGTAGTTTTGTCCCATCCGCTAAAGCTTGAAGAATTCCCAAAGGGCCGGCATATTCAGGTCCAATACGTTGTTGTATCCCTGCAGATATTTCTCTTTCTAACCACACAATTACGAGTACACCTATTGTAATTCCCAATACAAGAATCACAATAGGAACAAGCATCCATACGGTCTCATATATCTCTTTTAAAGATTCTAATCTCGAAAAAGAATTGATAGCTTGTACTTCTGTTGTATCAATTATCATTTCAACGATCAACTTCCCCCATAATGATATCTATGCTACCTAGTATCGTCATAATATCAGCCAATTTCATTCTTTTAACTAACTTAGGAAGAATTTGCAAATTAATAAAACCCGGCGGGCGGATTTTCCATCTCCAAGGAAAAACACTTTGATCTCCTATCAAATAAATTCCCAATTCCCCTTTTGGAGCTTCAACTCTTACATAAAGCTCTTGTTTTGACAATTCAAAAGTCGGAGACGGTTTTTTACTAATAAATCGATATTCAAAATCATTCCATTCAGGATCTCGTGCTCTATTAAAGCGACGACTTTCTAAATTCTCATAGGGACCCCCCGGAATTCCTTCTAAAGCTTGTTGAATAATTTTTATGGATTCCGCCATTTCACTAATTCGTATTAAATAACGAGCTAATGAATCTCCTTCTTTTTGCCATTGGATTTCCCAATCCAATTCGTCGTAACACTCATAATGATCAACTTTACGAAGATCCCATTTGATTCCGGAAGCTCGTAGCATTGGTCCTGATAAACCCCAATTTATTGCTTCTTCTCCGCTAATAATGCCTACTCCTTCAACTCTTTCTAAAAAAATAGGATTTCGTGTAATAAGCTTTTGATATTCAGTAATCCCGGTTAAAAAATAATCACATAAGTCCAAACATTTATCTATCCAGCCATAAGGCAGATCAGCCGCTACTCCTCCAATACGAAAATAATTATGCATCATTCTCATCCCGGTGGCAGCTTCAAATAGATCATATATTAATTCTCTTTCTCTGAAAATATAGAAAAAGGGTGTCTGTGCACCAATATCTGCCATAAAAGGTCCAAGCCATAACAAATGAGAAGCTATCCGACTTAATTCCAACATAATCGTTCTTATATAACTAGCTCTTTTAGGTACTTGAATATTTCCTAATTGCTCTGGTGCATTTACAGTTATTGCTTCTGTGAACATAGTAGCTAAATAATCCCAACGTGTTACATAAGGCAGATATTGTATAATTGTTCGGTTTTCCGCAATTTTTTCCATCCCTCTGTGTAAATAACCTAATATGGGTTCACAGTCAATAACATCTTCACCATCTAAAGTAACGATGAGTCGAAGAACACCATGCATTGATGGGTGGTGAGGACCCATATTGACTATCATGAGGTCTTTTCTTTTAGTTGGTACAGTCATAGGGTTTTCCCGGATTTCTTCTTCCATGAATTGCTGAAAATAAAAAGAAATTTATCAAAATTAAAGCTCGAATAAATAAAAAACTTAAAAATGACTCTTCAAATTAACGTCTTTTTAGCTCTCGAATATTCAATTTACTGATTAATTCTTTATAACGTATTGTATTTTTTTTTGACAAATAAGCCAGCAGGCGTTGGCGTTTTCCCAAAATTTTCCGTAGGCCTCTCTGAGATGAATAGTCTTTTTTGTGGAATTCCAAATGTGAAGTAAGTCTCCGTATCTTTTTGGTAAAACGGAATACTTGAAATTCAACAGATCCTCGGTTTTCTTCTTTTTCTTCTTGCGAAATAAAAGATATGAATGAATTTTTTGTCATAAAAAATTCTTATACTTCCTATTTTACGAATATTAATTTTACTGATCAGTAATAATAATGGGAACTATTTGAATCTGGTATACACAAATTTCCTTATTGATTTATTTCTGGATCTAATTGATCCATCAGTGAATTAGTATCATGTATCAGAATGGACTGTAAGACAAGGCGTGTGTGCATTTATTTCATTTATATATTCAATATATATATTGGTATAGGATATATATAGTATACTAGGGAATAAATAATACAAAAGTTTCATTAATGAATTTTCTATTGTGGATACATATGTATTCTTAACATATTGAACCGACTACCATTATTAGTATTAAACCAATAGCGATTCATACAAGCTAAATCTTCTACTCGATAATTGGGCCAAAGAAATAATTTAAATTGAATTAATTTTATTTGATCTCTGTGAAGATCTTTCTTTTCATACAAAAATTGACCACAATTTTTGATTCTGTTGAAAGATATTGTATTTTTATTTATAGAATTTATATTCTTTGAATTAAAACAAATTAAGATTCGTAATTCTCTCCGACGTCGAGATGAGAAAATATTTTCAGAAATAAGCAAATCGTACTTATTTTTTGCTATTTTTTTCATTCGATTTTGTTGTTTTACAATTAATTCTTTCTTATCAACATTTTCTCTATATCTTTTTTGATTATTTTGGTCTTTATATTTGGGAACCAATGAAATACCTATGGTTTGATACATAATAAATTGTCCGTCACTTTTTACAGATAGACGAAGGGGTTCTATAATAAATATTCCTTTTTTGATCAATTCTGTAAAAGTGAAATCTTTCTGCATCAGCATTATATCCAGATGAAATTCTTTCCTTTCAATCGAGGATATAGCAATTTTTTTAGGATTTATCAATCTAAGCAAGAGACAATATACCTTGATATTATTGATCAGATCTTCGTTCAAAAGATTATTCCATCTAAATTGAAAAAGCAAATACTTTTTTCGCAGGAAATCAAATTCTGTTTCCGTACTGCTTTTTTCTTGTTTTTTCTTAGTACGTTTTTTTATATCTGGTCTTGTATAATCTTCGTAAATCTCATTTTGTTGGGTTGAGAGAACCAATTCAAGGTTTCGCTGGTTTTGGGCATCTAATAAAAGATTTGGGTGACTTATAGGTTCTTTTTCTTCTTGATTCCTATTTGTTAATTCAAAAAAATTTTTTTTATTGGATGGTATAAGGGTATCTTTTTTTTGCTTTCGATTCATGTTTTTAATTTGACTCAAATTTTTGCGTACGTTAAAATTAAAAAACAGTGACTGAATTGGTATAACCCACGGTTTTTGTTTATATGCATTGTAAAATAATACAAATTCAGGAAAGAACCAACGATTCAGATTGGATATGGGGCAGTTTAATATTTCGTCATTCAGTCTCATCCAATCAAAAAGTTTTTTTTTTTTATTGGATGCGTTGATTTCTTGAGGAATTATGAAATAAAAATGACCTTTTTTATCCATTTTATCAAGAATTTGATAATTATGAGTATCAGTCTTAGTATTTTGCTTATTGTTGGTACTGATATCGAGCCAGGTTTCAATGTCGACTTTATTTCTAAGACAAAAATTTATAATTGTCCAATCAAAATATTTTCTATCTGGATTTTTCTCTATATCCATAAAATTTTTGAATTCTAGAGAATTAGTGATAGGAATACTCTCCCACATATCAACAAATTTTTTTTTCTGTGTGTTATAGTTATAAGTATCAGAAATTTGTTGATTCTTATTTACTTGAAATGGTAACCCATAATTATTTGAGTCCTTATTATTTTCAGAATAAATAAATTGATATGATAAAAAATCATATCTAGAAATTTTTTGAAAATTTTCTTTGTTATTTGGCCATACTATTAAGTGGGTTTTAGAATCCTTTTCTTTTTGATATGAATTTTTTGTTTTCAAATATTTATTGTCAACCTTACAAAGTTCATTGATTTTAATTTGCCACTTTTGTGGTACTAAATAAAACCATTTTAAATGAGAAAAATCGTATTGATAATGATTTTTTAACCAATTTTTCCATTTATTCCTTCCATAATTTGTATAATTGAATTTTGAAGGAATTATTCCGTGTGTTCGAAAAGAATCTTTTATTTCATTTTTAAGAAATAAAGATGTTCCAGGATATTGAATAACAGATCTGAACTTATACAAGTTCATAACTTGGGTTTGTGATAATTTGTAAAATACATAAGCTTGTGAGAGGGAGGATAAACTAAGAAATATTTTAGAATTATTAATATTATTATTCAAAAGTGAAAGTGATTTTTTTATAGTCGAAATAAATGAGATTTTATTTTTATTTCTTTTATCAAGTCTTTTTTGATTTTTTTCATTATTGTAAATGTATTTATCAATGGATTGTTTTATTAACTCAAGAAAAAATTGTGCATTCACCCTGGAAATATTACTGATACATGCAAATATATCTATGTATATCCTTTCCCTGAAAAATTTTATAAAATAATGTGATTTACGGATTAATCGAACAGTTC